TACCTTCAGAAAAAAAAAGGCATGTCCACTGTTATTAGATATTATAATTTTCTGAAAGGTAACTATCCCGCTTTCATATAAAAATTTATATAGAATCTTTGAAAAAGACTTTTTTTCATACTTCATAAAAAATAAAAAGACTTACTGTCTTTAGGATCTGATGCTACACCGCTGCTCAATACCTTAGGGGATCTACTCTATTACATAAGTAGATTCCTAAGATTTATCTCATATTATGATATAAATAAACAGCTCTTGTTGTATCGGTCCAAAACCTTTCCAATTGATCTTTACGGTGCTTCCTCTATCAATTAAATCTTTTTTTATCCATAGAAGAAAGTATTTAGGCATATTTAGTCTTCACTTCATATTTCGATCCATGAAGTTTATTTATTTGCTACAGCTGATAAAAAATCATTTTGGACGATGCTTATGTAGAAAGCCCTTTTTTTTGTATTTCTAGTATTTCATTGACTAGCTGTTCGTTCTTTTTTTCTATAGTCGAGATAGTCGCACGTAATGACAGATCACAGCCATATTATTAAAAGCTTGTGGTAAAAAGGGGTTTCGTTCTAATGCCCGAAAATAATATTCTAAAGCTTTGGTATGTTCCCCATTACTTGTGTGGATAAGGCCTATATTATAGAGTATATAACTTCGATCATAGGGGTCAATTTCTAGTCGCATAGCTTCATAATAATTCTGTAATGCTTCCGCATAATTTCCTTCAGATTGAGCCGACATCCGTTACGGTCGTCATTCGCTTTAACGAATTCTCCGTTTCAGAACCGTATGTGAGATTTTCATCTCATACGGCTCCTCCTTTAGGTGCATAATGAAAATAATAAATATATGGAAAAATTTGATGTCATTATGAACTAAGCGGGGCTAATGTTTTTACAAGAAATCCCTAGCCAACCTTCTTGTAAAAGATCTTTTCTTACTACCAAGTGGGTTCATACTAGATAAAAATAAAAAAGGAAACTCTAAAAATTTCTTTGTTCTCAACGCCCCTAAATTTCCAGGAATTAGTCACTTCAACAGTCTTCAATGGTTATACGGGTATCCAAAGTACGGACGAGATGGATGTTTATTGTTCCAACCATTTTAATTAGTTCCAATCCAAAAGAAGAAGAAGAAAGAAAAGGAATCATTTTGAAGAAAGTTTTCGTGTTGTTAATTTCTCGGCGTAGTGCTTCTTCCCCTGTGCCTCCTATTCGTATATTGTATTAGTCTAGTAGGATTGATCTGTAATACGGGAACCATAGGTAAAAACCTTTTGCTCAATACTAGAATTCACAATTGAAGCATCTAAGGCTGCATTAATCGTGGATACATGACAGAAGGGATTGCTTTTTTTATATTATAAACTTCACCTTCAAAAGCGTAGATTTTTTTTCAATACTCGTTTTTTTTCTATTCCAAATCAGTGAGAAATAAAAAAAAATAATGATAATCAAATCACACCATCTCTGTAATAAGTAAATGCCTCTTTTTCTCCGGAAGTTGTCGGAATAACTCGTAATAAGATATCGGCTACAATTGTAAAGGTTTTATCAATAAAATTTCCATTTATACGCGATCTTGGCATAGGTAGTAATCCATTCTATAACTCTTTTTATTTCCTTTACCTTTTCTTTTGTGAGAAAATTTTCTCACAAACAAAGGAATTTTATAGTACGAACTAACATAAAAGCGGACTCGTTTTTTCTCAAAAAATATTCTATCTACTTCCAATTTTTTCCGGTCAAAAAAAGTATCTATTAACCATACTCTAAAAAACGATGAATAACTCGCTATTCACCCAGGTACTCAGTCATAATCCTGATATCGGAGAGATGGCCGAGTGGTTGAAGGCGTAACATTGGAACTGTTATGTAGACTTTTGTTTACCGAGGGTTCGAATCCCTCTCTTTCCGTACTTTCAACTAATTCACCACTCTTACGTGATTGACCACAATGTATCAAATCAAAAAGAATAGATATAAAATCTACATTTCTTTGATATGGAAAATGCTGGGAAGAGCAAACAAGGGATCCAAACCTCCCTACCAATCTATGATACATGAATAGGAAAAAGATTCCCCGACAAAATCCCTTACCTTGTGCCTTTTTATTTTTAATCAAAAAAGAAGGGCAAAGGGGAGTTGTCCGAACTCTTGTTTTTAGTTATTTTTTTTACTTAACTTAGGTTTTTTAAGTCTGTCGAGAGTAATATTCTACGACAAGCAATTCATTTATTTTCAAACCGACGCATTTCCTATCTATTATTTGATTGACTAACCCTTCATATTGGAATGTGTGAAGAGTCAGATGGTTTGGCAATTCCTCGGGAGCAGATGACTCAAGAAGATTTTGAACCAAAGTTCTAGAGTTTTGTTCATCCTTCACTGTAAGAATATCCCCGGGTTTGCAGCGATAACTTGGTATATCAACTATACGACCATTAACTAAAATATGTCCATGGTTAACTAATTGGCGCGCTTGAGGAATAGTCAAAGACATCCCCAACCGAAAAAGGATGTTATCCAAACGCATTTCAAGTAATTGTAATAAAACTTGACCCGTTGACCCCTTGGCTTTTCCGGCGATACGAACATATTTAAGTAATTGGCGTTCTGTAAGACCATAATGAAAACGCAATTTTTGTTTTTCTTCTAAACGAATACGATATTGAGATTTTTTTCCGGAGCGTGATTGGTTTCTAAGATCGCTTCCTGCCCTAGGCCTTTTACTAGTTAGTCCCGGTAAAGCCCCCAGACGGCGTATTTTTTTAAAACGAGGCCCTCGGTAACGTGACATAAAGACTCCTTTTTTTATTGAAATTGTACAAAACTAAACAAAATTAAAACTGAACTAAATGATAATGATAAATGACGTAAAATCCACTCTAATAAACTATTGGAATACAAAGAGTCAGAAGATATATTCTCTCAATATACAGATTTTTTTTATTGTATATACAATATATATAAATCAAAAAAATCACAAAAATTTTCCTTTATTTTCTTGATGTATTTTGCAAAGATCTAACCCTTTTACCCAATATATATTCCTATATGGAAGTTTATATGACATAATATAAATGGCGTGGTAACTCTTGGAAAAAGGTCAAAGAAGTCTTTTCAATCTTCTTTGATTTTGAAAGGACATTAAAAATCATGTAAAAAAAAAAACGAAAAAATATGGAAAAGCCGGCTATCGGAATCGAACCGATGACCATCGCATTACAAATGCGATGCTCTAACCTCTGAGCTAAGCGGGCTCAAATAAAATAGTGCATATAAATTCACTAAACTACTAGATCGTATCAATTAACTATTCTAATTATACTTTTCCTTATCTATTTATAATTCATCATATTCGAGATATTCTAGAACAGAAGATAGCTCAAATAAATAGTGATTATGATTAAATAAATAAAACATAACCTTAATGAATTAATAGAATATAGCAATATATCGACTTTCTAATTTTGATTTCATTAGTTTCTAAATACGAAAATTTGAATTAGACCGGAAAGCTTTTTTTTTTTTTTATTTAAGTTAAATGATATCTGATTTGAAATTCTTGTTTTTTTGTTTTAACCTCATGCTATTATTATTATTTTATACTTTTTGTCTTTTTATTTTGATTTTATAGAATTATTATTCGAAATGAATATTCGAATAGAATTTTTTAGAATTATTCGAATTTCAAATCTACGAAGTAGACTTATAATCTTTTTCCATTGCACATTGTAGAATTCTAAGTTTCAATAATGATCATAAATTTCTTTTCATGGAAGTAAAAAAAAAATGAATCGACCGTTCGACTATTTCTTCAAATTTAAGACAAAGATGAGAAAAGGAAGAACATATATATGGTCTGTAATATATAACCATATTGAATTGCAAATCCAAAAATGATAGAATCTTTGTTGATTAGACTAAATCAATATGGCTAGGGCTAAAAAAAAATAACAGAAGATACCAAATCAATAAAATAAGTATCTATATGTAATGAATTCCAAGGTTTCGACATAAGAAAAAGTGGAAAGACATCATAATGAGATCCTAATCTCAAAGCAAAAAAGGGGATATGGCGGAATTGGTAGACGCTACGGACTTAATTGGATTGAGCCTTGGTATGGAAACCTACTAAGTGATAACTTTCAAATTCAGAGAAACCCTGGAATTAACAATGGGCAATCCTGAGCCAAATCCTGGTTTACGCGAACAAACCAGAGTTTATAAAGCGAGAAAAAAGGGATAGGTGCAGAGACTCAACGGAAGCTGTTCTAACAAATGGAGTTCACTACCTTGTGTTGATCAAATGATTCACTCCATAGTCTGATAGATTCTTGGTGGAACTTATTAATCGGACGAGAATAAAGATAGAGTCCCATTCTACATGTCAATACTGACAACAATGAAATTTATAGTAAGATGAAAATCCGTTGACTTTTAAAATCGTGAGGGTTCAAGTCCCTCTATCCCCAACCCTACTCCCCAAAAAAGTCTGTTTAACACCTTACCCTTTTTTTAGTTATTCAATAATTCATTATCTTTTTTCATTCATCCGACGCTGTTACAAACTAAAATTTCTTTTCTTATTATATACAAGTCTTGTGGGATATATCATACACGTACAAATGAGAAAGAAATATTGATTTGAATTATTTAGAATCTATATCATCTTTCATTTTAAAACTTAGAAAGTCTTCTTTTCGAAGATCCAAGAAATTCCCGGTCCAAAACTTTTTTCATTTACTACTTTTGCGTTTCTTTTAATTGACATAGACCTAAGTTTTTTAGTAAAATGAGGATAATACTTCGGTAATGGCCGGGATAGCTCAGTTGGTAGAGCAGAGGACTGAAAATCCTCGTGTCACCAGTTCAAATCTGGTTCTTGGCATAGGATTGATTAATTTTGATAAGTTTCGATTCTTCAAATTAAACGTATCTTTAGTAAAAAAAGTGCAATCATCCTTTATCTCCCTCTCTTTTTTTGTTCATGTT